CCCTGTTTCCGCCTACGTATATAGGATATTTTAAGAAGTGAGTGTCTTTCTTAGTAGCGGGGTCGGGGGAAAGAATAGGAAAGGTGATTTCACTATATTTCTGACCAGGAACAGGGCCTATGACAAGAATATTTTTTTGATTGGGGCGATAGCTCTGAAAAGACAGATTGCCCATCTTTTCTTTTATCTCGGGGGAAATACGATCGGGAGGGGCTAATTCAAAACCCTCTGGTAAAATAAGAACAGCCCCCACATTCAGGGCTCCTTTTTTACCATTAGCAAGAACTTGTTTCACTTGCATATCATAAGGAATTCGAACAACTGCTTCAAATACAGTATCGGGAAGTACCGCTTGCGGAACCTCAATATCCACCGGTTTATTAGCTAAATGGCAATTGGCGCATACAATACGTCCAGTCGCTTCTCGTGGATTTTCATAACCCTGCTGTGCAAAAATGGGATATGCATTTGAAATGGATGTACGAGTGATGATATATATCATGAGCGATATGGAAATAGATCGAGTAATTTGTTCCTTTATCCAAGAAAAAGTATTTCTAGTTTGCATGGTCCAACCATTGATCCCGAAAATATATTTATACAATAAATTTGGGTAGGTCACTAATGGAGTTTCCTATCCACGATTCTGTTATTTACTGGAATAATTTGTTTTGACTCGATTAATATATATAGGAATATAGGATGAATCTCCGGGATGGGTAGAAATAGAAAGCGATTTTCAATGCTTTGCTTATGTACAACTGCAAAGTAAGAAACATTATAATTGGATTAGGTAGATAATTTTTCAGTCATTCATTGAATGATAAATCACTACAAGTGACGGAGATACGCGATTTAAATAACGGAAAATCCAATATTTTAAAATTGTATCTAGAATGACTGGAAAAGTGGAAACAAGGCCAGATATAATTTGATCATTATGAACAAATCCAAAATCCTTGTAGACAAAGCCAATCATCAGTTCCCAACCATGGGGCGAATGAAATCCGATACATAAATCAGTTAATAAAAGAAGAGAAAAAGCTTTTATTGTGTCACTTAAGTTATATAGGAATTCTTGAGCCCAAGAATTAAGAATAACGAGTTCTTTATTACCCAAAATAGAATAACCACTTAGAATAATGAAACATATTATATTTGTCGAGAAGTGCAAAATCGTATGAATACGACCCTCGTTGTGTATCTTGATTAATTGGATTGTTTCTTTGTGAATTCCTATACGAAGGTTTTGTAGATGTGTCTCCGAGTATTCCTTGATCATTTCCTCTAAGAAGAGGAGTTCCTCTAATTCTATGAATTTTTCTAGAATACTCTTTTCTTCAAGATCATTCAAAAAAGTTTCGGATTGCCTAGTGTTCCACCAATTAGTAACCCATGATTCCAGACTTTTTTGAAAGGAGAGAGAAATCCACCAGGGCAAAAATACTATAGATGCAAGATATAAAAGAGGAGTGAATGCTTTCTTTTTTGCCATTTTTTCATCTGTGAATTGTTAATGAACCCATCTCATTCGTCGACTCTATGTAATCTAATATTTCTCTCACGCATCAGTTCTATTACAAGTTATCAAACCTATGAATCTATTCACTCTTTTTTATTTGTGATTTCGTGGTTAGGCCTTGAATCTAGAAAAAAATACGGAAAAAGATGAAAAATTCGAATGAATATATATGAATAAATAATATAATAAAAATTGTTTCCCTATATCTCAATCAGTCAAATTCGAAGCATATATCTCTTTTCGATGAACGCCCGGAAAAACCACTTTAAATAATGAATATGAATAGTATTCAGATTTTGAGACAAAAGAACTCCTTTTCTATCATTCTCCTTTTCTATCATTCTCCTTTTCTATCATTATATATAAAAAAACCTCTAATATTTCGAAAAAATTTAACTGACTATGAGTAGTCATCGATAGAATAATTGAGGTAATTTTCTGAAAAATATTGTGAAAAATGAGTGACAAAAAACGACATAAATAAATTGGCTACATTATAAGAGATCCAAATTTTTCGTCATTAAGGAGCACAAAAAGTCTAAAAAGAAGCTTCAAAAAAATTACAAGATATGATCTATCTGAATCTAAAGTTTCAATTCCAACAACTAAAAAGGGGGAATTTCCTTATTTCGAAATGGTTGATTATGAGATTTTCTTTTTTTCTTTTTTAATATATAATTGAGTTGTGTATGTGTATATTTCGATACATATAAAAGATCCCCCAAAAAGGTTTTTTTATACTTGTTCCATATATGTCTGCTTTGACTCGAATGAATGTTCTGAAGAAACCTCAATTAAGTTATGTTATAGAAAAAGAGGATTCTTGCTTTTTTGCCCTCCCGCGAGAAAGCATTAATTTCTCAGCTGATTTCTTAAAATACTTCAATAGGTACACGCAAGAAATAAGCCAATTCAGCAGCTTTTTGTTCCATTTCCCGTGGAGTAAAATTCTCATCAGTACGAGTCAATGGAATGGCTCCCTGGCCTCTGATATCCATATAAAGGACACGACGAGCATAAATACCCTCTTTAACTTCTATTCTGACGGACTGAATATCTTTTATAAGAAATCGGAGGAAGACCCGACGATTTTTTCCAGGGAATCCCCAACGAAAGATACACACTATTCCGTCTTTTCTATCAAATCGATCATAACCACTACCTACATTCCACGAAATTGTGCACCACAAATAGGAGCTAATAAAAAGACCCGCGATCCCATAGAAAGACATCACAATCCCTTGTGGAAAAAAAACTATTTGCTGAGACGGAAATAAAGATATCAAATTTCTACCAAGATAACTCGAGGTTCCAACCAACAAGAATCCTAATGAACCTAAAAAAAGGATAACAGCCCAGCAGAAATTACTTGTTTTTCGAGCCCCCGTTATAGGTTCTATCCATATATGTTCTGATCGACAACTCATACTTGATCCGGTTGCTTTTTTTGGAATTGAGATAATACCCCAAATGAATTTGCCGTTTATTTCCGAAGTAACTCGCATCAACTAGCACTAGTTTGATGTGAACCTTTAGGAGTAATTCATTAAATTGGTTAGATCTAAACTAATAACACACCCTTCGTATGACTCACTAAAGATAGCCACATGTATATAGATAGACCAACTTTACAGTTCAGCTATTCGCCGATTCGGGTCTATTTGAAACTAGCTAATAGCATTTTGGGGAGATTTCGACGGAAGCCTCTTATACTATACCATATTTAGCTAAATGGATATCTGTGTTATGATACAAGCGTCAGTTTTGAAAAAAAAAAGATAATATTTTGCGCCCTCGGCTCTAAACAATCTTGTTTTTTTGAACATGAAGAAATAAAGAAGCCATTGCGATTGCCGGAAATACTAGGCCTACTAAAGGGACCAAAACAGAGGGAAAATTAAGAGTTGTCATAGAATGGGTACCTCGATTTACTATTTGTACCTGTTATTATTATTTAGATTTTATATTTATTATTTATAATTATAATATTATTTATAATATAAAGATATCTTATCTTATTATATAATATATATAAAGATCTTACTTATATCTTATATATATTTAATTTATTTATTATTTATTATACTTATATCTTACTTATATATATAATATAATAAAAATATAATAATATATATAATAATATATATAATATAGTATTTATATTATAATAATTTGATTTGATTTGATTATAATTTGATAATTCTAAATTGGAATTATTACTACTTAAAATTTTTATTAATATCTATTAATTATTAATAAAAAATAATATAAGTATCTACTATCTAAGTCTAAGTGAGTATATAATGTAGTTTTTCATCTAAAAATTTGAGAGGATATGGATGAGATATTATTTTCTTCATTTTTTGCTCTTGTCTTCGAATTTCATTCACTAAGCAAAAAGTTTTTTTTAATGAATTAGATTCTATTTATATTGATTCAAGGGTTTGTTAGAATCCCATCCAGCAGGGATTCTTAGTCAAAATAGGATTATCGTACGCTATAGAAAGATAAAAAATTCTATACTATATTTTCTAGATTTTAATTTAATTATATATGACGAGAAGAAGATTTTTTTATTTGCCTAATTTCACGAAAAAAAGAATTTCATCTTTTATCTTGTTAATAGAGACTTCTTGATCAATAATCAGGAATATAGAAAAAGGGTCAGATTTCCGATTTTATGTGACTTTTGATTCGTTATACAATTAGATCTTATGTCAACAAAGAAAACCCATTCGTCTCAATTTCACTTGTATTCCGATAAACGAATTACTTGTTTGCTCAAAATAATGGACTTAATGTTCTAATTTTGATTCAAAGGAAAGAAAGTGTGGAGTTGAAATAACTCACTCAGAACGCCTTTTAAAGGATTACGTGGTACGATTAGATCGAATAAACCCTTCTGGAATAAATACTCAGACGCTTGTGAACCTTCGGGTACTGTTTTATTCAATGTTTGTTCAATTACTCTTTTACCCGCAAAGGCAATGTAGGCATTGGGTTCGGCAATAATGATATCCCCCAACATACCAAAACTGGCTGTCACCCCACCAGTAGTAGGAGATGTAAGGATTGGTACATAGAATAACTTTTTATTTGATTGATAATCATATAAAGCAGAAGATATTTTAGCCATTTGCATCAAGCTCAAACTTCCTTCTTGCATACGTGCCCCTCCGGAAGCACACACTATAATAAGAGGTAGAAATTCTTTAGTAGCATATTCAATCAAACGGGTAATTTTCTCCCCGACTACGGATCCCATACTACCCCCCATAAACTGAAAATCCATAACCCCTATTGCTACGGAAATACCGTTTAATTGCCCTATGCCTGTTTGAACAGCCTCGGTTAATCCTGTCTTTCTTTGATAAGAATCGATACGATTTTTATAAGGCTCCTCCTCCGAATGAAATTGAATGGGATCCAAAGAAACCATGTCTTCATCCATAGGCTCCCAAGTACCCCGATCGATCGA